AGATCCTATCCCAATTTTTATTTTGCTAGGCCCATAGATAAAAAACCCACTTTTTTACGATTACGGGGTTTATTGGAATATGAAATTCAACCCTGGAAATACAGGATCCCAATTTTTTTTACTACCCGGAGCTTCGATACATTTCGAAATCGAGAGATGTCTACCGGAGGAGGTTCTATCAGACAACAATTAGCCAATCTAGATTTACGACTGATTATAGATTATTCATTGGTAGAATGGAAAGAATTGGAGGAAGAGGAATCCACAGGGAATGAATGGGAAGATCGAAAAGTTGGAAGAAGAAAAGATTTTTTGCTTAGACGCATGGAATTGGCTAAGCATTTTATTCGAACAAATATAGAACCAAAATGGATGGTTTTGTGTCTATTACCAGTTCTTCCTCCTGAGTTGAGACCAATCTATCATATAGATGAGGATAAACTAGTGACCTCGGATATTAATGAAATCTATAGAAGAATTATCTATCGGAATAATACTCTTACAGATCTATTAACAACAAGTATAGCTACACCAGAAGAATTAATAATATCTCAGGAAAAATTGCTACAAGAAGCCGTGGATGCACTTCTTGATAATGGAATCTGCGGACAACCAATGAGGGATGATCATAATAGAATTTACAAGTCGCTTTCAGATGTAATTGAAGGCAAAGAAGGAAGAGTTCGCGAGACTCTGCTTGGTAAACGAGTCGATTATTCAGGGCGGTCAGTGATTGTCGTGGGCCCTTCACTTTCATTACATCGATGTGGATTGCCTCGCGAAATTGCAATAGAACTTTTCCAGGCATTTGTAATTCGTGACCTAATTAGAAAACATCTTGCTTCGAACATAGGAGTTGCTAAGAGTCAAATTCGGAAAAAAAAACCTATTGTATGGGAAATACTTCAAGAAATTCTGGATGACCATCCTGTATTGCTGAATAGAGCGCCTACTCTGCATAGATTAGGTATACAGGCATTCCTCCCCGTTTTAGTGGAAGGGCGTGCTATTTGTTTACATCCATTAGTTTGTAAGGGCTTCAATGCAGACTTTGACGGGGATCAAATGGCTGTTCATGTGCCTTTATCTTTAGAGGCTCAAGCAGAGGCACGTTTACTTATGTTTTCTCATATGAATCTTTTGTCTCCAACTATTGGAGATCCCATTTCTGCACCAACTCAAGATATGCTTAGTGGACTCTATGTCTTAACGAGTGGAAATCGTCGGGGTATTTGTGTAAATAGGTATAATCCATGTAATCGTAGAAACTATCAAAATGAAGATAATAACTATAAGTATACAAAAAAAAAAGAACCCTTTTTTTGTAATGCCTATGATGCAATTGGAGCTTATCGGCAAAAACGAATCAATTTAGGTAGTCCTTTGTGGCTGCGGTGGCGACTAGATCAACGTGTTATTGCTGCAAGAGAAGCTCCTATCGAAATTCACTATGAATCTTTGGGGACCTATTATGAGATTTATGGACACTATCTAATAGTAAGAAGTATAAAAAAAGAAATTCTTTATATATATATTCGAACCACTCTTGGTCATATTTCTCTTTATCGAGAAATAGAAGAAGCCATACAGGGGTTTTGGCAAGGCTGTTATAATTCTATGCTACCAGCGCGAATTCGAGTCTCACCGGGTTAACTAGGACTAGAAATGCGGAATTTCTACGTGAATCAAGATCTAGAAAAGGAAGTTTTCCAATCACTGACTCAAACCCATTGTCAAATTCTACTCAGCGCAACGCAATATGGAGGTACTGATGGCAGAACGGCCCACTCAGGTCTTTCACAATAAAGTGATAGACGGAACTGCCATGAAACGACTTATTAGTCGATTTATTGATCACTATGGAATAGGATATACATCACATATCCTGGATCAAGTAAAGACTCTGGGTTTCCGACAAGCGACCGCCGCATCCATTTCATTAGGAATTGATGATCTTTTAACAATACCTTCTAAAAGATGGCTCGTTCAAGACGCTGAACAACAAAGTGTTCTTTTGGAAAAACACCATCATTATGGGAATGTACACGCGGTAGAAAAATTACGTCAATCAATCGAGATATGGTATGCCACAAGTGAATATTTGCGACAAGAAATGACTCCTAATTTTCGGATGACCGATCCTTTTAATCCAGTCCATATAATGTCTTTTTCGGGAGCCAGAGGAAATGCGTCTCAGGTACATCAATTAGTAGGTATGAGAGGATTAATGTCGGATCCCCAAGGACAAATGATTGATTTACCCATTCAAAGCAATTTACGCGAAGGACTCTCTTTAACAGAATATATTATTTCTTGCTACGGAGCCCGTAAAGGAGTTGTGGATACCGCTATCCGAACATCAGATGCAGGATATCTCACGCGCAGACTTGTTGAAGTAGTGCAACACATTGTTGTACGTCGAACAGATTGTGGCACCGTTCGCGGTATTTCTGTAAGTCCTCGAAATGGAATGATGGCGGACAGGATTTTTATCCAAACATTAATTGGCCGTGTATTAGCAGATGATATATATATAGGTTCGCGATGCATTGCTACTAGAAATCAAGATATTGGGGTTGGACTTGTCAATAGATTCATAACTTTTAGAGCACAACCAATCTCTATTCGAACCCCCTTTACTTGTAGGAGTACATCTTGGATTTGTCAATTATGTTATGGCCGGAGTCCAGCTCATGACGACCTGGTCGAATTGGGAGAAGCTGTAGGTATTATTGCAGGTCAATCTATTGGAGAACCGGGTACTCAATTAACATTAAGAACTTTTCATACTGGCGGAGTATTCACAGGGGGTACTGCAGAACATGTGCGAGCCCCTTTTAATGGAAAAATAAAATTCAATGAGGATTTGGTTCATCCGACACGTACACGTCATGGACATCCTGCTTTTCTATGTTCTAGAGACTTATATGTAACTATTGAGAGTGAAGATATTATACACAATGTGTGTATTCCGCCCAAAAGTTTTCTTTTAGTTCAAAACGATCAATATGTAGAATCAGAACAAGTCATTGCTGAGATTCGCGCGAGAACATCCACTTTGAATTTGAAAGAGAAGGTTCGAAAACATATTTATTCTGACTCAGAGGGCGAAATGCACTGGAATACCGATGTGTACCATGCACCTGAATTTACATATGGTAATATTCATCTCTTACCAAAAACAAGTCATTTATGGATATTATTAGGGGAGCCCTGGAGATCTAGTCTAGGCCCCTGTTCGATCCACAAGGATCAAGATCAAATGAACGCTTATTCTCTTTCTGTTAAGCGAAGATATATTTCTAACCCCTCAGTAACTAATAATCAAGTGAGACACAAATTTTTTAGTTCGTATTTTTCTGGTAAAAATAAAAAAGGAGATAGGATTCCTGATTATTCAGAACTTAATCGAATGACATGTACTGGTCGTTGTAATCTCAGATATCCGGGCATTCTCGACGGGAATTCTGATTTATTGGCAAAGAGGCGAAGAAATAGAGTCATCATCCCACTCGACTCGATTCAAGAAGGCGAGAACCAACTAATACCTTCTTCAGGTATCTCAATTGAAATCCCCAGAAATGGTATTCTCCGTAGAAATAGTATTCTTGCTTATTTCGATGATCCTCGATATATAAGAAAGAGCTCGGGACTTACTAAATATGAGACTAGAGAGCTGAATTCAATCGTCAACGAAGAGAATTTGGTTGAGTATCGAGGAGTCAAGGTATTTTGGCCAAAATATCAAAAGGAAGTCAATCCATTTTTTTTTATTCCCGTGGAAGTCCACATTTTGGCCGAATCTTCTTCCATAATGGTACGGCACAATAGTATTATTGGGGTAGATACACAAATCACTTTAAATAGAAGAAGTCGGGTAGGTGGATTGGTCCGAGTGAAGAAAAAAGCAGAAAAAATTAAACTGATAATCTTTTCTGGAGATATCCATTTTCCTGGAAAGACAAATAAGGCATTCCGATTGATACCACCGGGAGGGGGAAAACAAAATTCCAAAGAATACAAAAAATTGAAAAATTGGCTCTATATCCAACGAATGAAACTTTCCAGGTATGAAAAAAAGTATTTTGTTTTGGTTCAACCCGTAGTCCCATATAAAAAAACGGATGGTATAAATTTAGGAAGACTTTTCCCAGCGGATCTCTTGCAGGAAAGTGATAATCTACAACTTCGAGTTGTCAATTATATCCTTTATTACGACCCAATTCTTGAAATTTGGGACACAAGTATTCAATTAGTTCGGACTTGTTTAGTGTTGAATTGGGACCAAGACAAAAAGATCGAAAAGGCCTGTGCTTCCTTTGTTGAAATAAGGACAAATGGTTTGATTAGAGATTTTCTAAGAATCGACTTAGCGAAGTCACCTATTTCATATACCGGAAAAAGGAACGATCTGCCGGGTTCAGGATTGATCTCTGAGAATGGATTAGATCGCGCTAATGGCAATCCGTTTTCTTCCATTTATTCCTATTCCAAGGCAACGATTCAAGAATCCCTTAATCCAAACCAAGGAACTATTCATACATTGTTGAATCGAAATAAGGAATCTCAATCTTTGATAATTTTGTCATCATCCAATTGTTCTCGAATAGGCCCATTCAACGATGTAAAATATCCCAATGTGATAAAAGAATCAATCAAAAAGGACCCCCTAATTCCAATTAGGAATTCGTTGGGCCCCTTAGGAACAGGCTTTCCAATTTATCATTTCGATTTATTTTCCCATTTAATAACCCATAATCAGATCTTGGTAACGAACTATTTGCAACTTGACAATTTAAAACAGATTTTTCAAATACTTAAATATTATTTACTGGATGAAAATGGTAAAATTTATAATCCCTATTCATGCAGTAACATCATTTTGAATCCATTCAAATTGAATTGGTATTTTCTCCATTACAATTATTGTGAAGAGACATCTACAATCGTTAGTCTTGGGCAGTTTCTTTGTGAAAATGTATGTATAGCCAAAAAAGGAC